ATGTTATAGAGTATATAACTTCGATCATAGGGATCAATTTCTAGTCGCATAGCTTCATAATAATTTTTTAAAGCTTCCGCATAATTTCCTTCGGATTGCGCTGACATCCGTTACGGTCGTTGTTTGATGAAAAATCTCCGTTCCAGAACCGTACATGATATTTTCACCTCATACGGCTCCTCCCTTCATGTTCATAATGAGTAATTACAGGGAATCCACAAAAAAAATATTGAAAAAATATGATCATTATAAACTTAGCGGGGCTAGTGTTTTTACAAGAAATATCTAGCCAACCTTCCTGTAAGGCACCTTATTATGATTCTTAAGAGCAAGTGTTTTTGTACTAGATAGATAAAATGAAATGGTAAGCCCAACAATTTCTTTGTTCTCAACACCCTTTTATTTCCAGGAATGAATCACTTCAACAGTCTTCGATGGTTTATACTGGTATCCAAATAAAGTACGAACGAGATGGATATTTGTTGTCCCAACCATTCTTGTGAATCCCCATCCCGTATCTAATCATGATGAGGATTATTTATAACAAAGTTTTCGTGTTGTTGATTCTGACGTGTTTAGTGCTTCTTTTGACCTATGCTACCATTTGTATTGGTTATTGGAATAGTAGATTTACCTGTCATACAGAAATACCCTCTTCCTCTCATCAAATACAATAGGTGTATAGCCTTTCGCTTAATACTAGAATCGAAAATTAAAGCATCTGAGGCTGCATTAACTCGGGGTATACACGAAAGAAGGAATTGTTTTATTTCCAAACTTCACCTTCTAAAAGCGTATATTTATTTCTTTCCTTTTTTTCTATCCTTAGTAGTCCTTTTCGTAAGACTGATGAGACCAGTAAAAAAAAATAAATAATCAAATCGCACCATCTCTGTAATAGGAAAATGCTTCCTTTTCTCTTGAAGTTGTCGGAGTCATTCGTAATAAGATATTGGCTACAATTGAAAAGGTTTTATCAATAAAATTTTCATTGATCTGCGATCGAGGCATAATAGGAGGAGTCATCCATTCTATATTATCTTTCCCTTATCGTAGGAAAACGATCCCGCAAAAAAAGGAATTTTTATAGTACGAAATAGCATAAAAACAGACATTTAAAAAACTGATATGACCTTACTCCTATACTCCTATTAAATTGATTCGTTTTGCCAAGAAATCAATAAATAAGAATAATTTTTTTTTAATCCGATTATTTTTCTTTTATCCAATCCAAATCGAAGTTGAAGACTCAATCCATTCGTTCTACAAAAAAAATAGCTAGATATTTTTAGATGGAATGATGACTCAAATATCGGTCGGTTTATTGTGTGTTATCACTATAAAACGGATGAATAAGGAAAATAAATATCTTACCGTTTGTCACAAGACTCTATATTATATCAGATATAGATCTCTCCCATCGAAGGAAAAACCTTTATTTGATGATATGAATCGCCCGCTATTCATTCAGGTTCTGGGTCCTAATATTTTATTTTTGGAGAGATGGCCGAGTGGTTAAAGGCGTAGCATTGGAACTGCTATGTAGGCTTTTGTTTACCGAGGGTTCGAATCCCTCTCTTTCCGTACTATCTCCTCACCTAATTCAATTTGACTGACCGAAAAAATGTATCAAAAAAAACAGAAACCGGTTAGAATTCTTTATTTTATATATGACTTTATATTTATATATGACTTTATATATGATATATATATATATATATATATATTATATATATATGATATATGATGTATCGTTTTCCTAATTCCGAATTGCTATGATACAGTAAAGATAAAGAATGTACAAGGAATCAAGAAAAAAAACACCGATTTATGAAATATGAATAAAAAAAATACAAAGTAAAAAAAAAGGGAAATATCCTTTAACCTTTTTTCTTATTAGTTAGTTTTAAGTCTGACGGGAATAATATTCTACGACTAGCAATTCATTTATTTTTAAACCAACCCATTGACTATCTATGATTTGATTGATGAATCCTTTATATTGGAATGGGTGAATAGTCAAATGTTTTGGAAATTCCTCATGGGAGGATGAATCCACATTTTTTTGAATTAGAACTTTAGATTTTTTTTGATTCCTTGCCATAATTATTTCTTGGGGTTTGCAGCGATAACTTGGTATATCCACAATACGTTCATTAACTAAAATATGTCTATGGTTAATCAATTGGCGGGCTCCAGATATAGTCGAAGTCATACCCAATCGAAAAAGAATGTTATCCAAACGCATTTCAAGTAGTTGTAGTAAAATCTGCCCTGTAGCCCCTTTGGCTTTTCTGGCGATACGAACGTATTTCAGTAATTGTCGTTCTGTAAGACAATAATGAAACCGCAATTTTTGTTTTTCTTCTAAACGAATACGATACTGAGATTTTTTTTTCCCAGAGCGTGATTGGTTTCTAACATAACTTCCGGACCTAGGCTTTTTATTAGTTAGTCCCGGTAAAGCCCCCAGACGGCGTATTTTTTTTAAACGAGGCCCTCTGTAACGTGACATAAAGACTCCTTATTATTCTTTTTATTTTATATATTCTTTTTTTTTTTGATATTTTATTTTTCATATTATTACAGAAGAACCCTAATAGAAATTAAAACTGAACTTAAGTAAGATAATAAGATAACATAGTAAGATTCATAAAAAATATACTTTTGTACTACAAAGCAAAAAAAAAGAATAAATATATAAAATAAAAAGCCGGCTATCGGAATCGAACCGATGACCATCGCATTACAAATGCGATGCTCTAACCTCTGAGCTAAGCAGGCTTAATTCTAAATGTAAAATTTTAAGTTCTAAGTTCGAAACGTATTCGACATTGATACATTCTTTGACTTGAAATAAAATAAAAGACTGTACTATAATGAGTTTATTGTTTATTAGTGATACAGTGATACAGAGAGTGTCTGACCTAAAAGAATAATAAAAATGAAAGATGCAATTCATAGAAATGCAAAACATCTGATTTTATTCGGAAAGGTAAGCGAATAATACAAAAGACTGTTAGAGTTTTTTTTTATTCCAAATGGAATGGTAAAAAAAATAGAAAGAGAGATGGATGATGTCTTTTTGTTCTATTGAATTGAGAATCAAGACATGCTATAATTATTTCTATTGGACCAAATGATGGGTCTACTACTACTATGTTATATTTTTATGTTATATGTTGTATATACATGAATGAAAATAAAATAAAAATAGGAGGAACGGAAACGGTCGGTAATTACTATAAAATTACTATAAAATAAAGAATTTAAATGTTCCAGCATAAAAAAATGAAAAATATAACATGACATATTTTTTTCCAGAGATTCAAATCTCAAAAAAAGGGGGGATATGGCGAAATTGGTAGACGCTACGGACTTAAATTGGATTGAGCCTTGGTATGGAAACCTACGAAGTGATCACTTTCAAATTCAGGGAAACCCTAGAATTAATAAAAATGGGCAATCCTGAGCCAAATCCTGTTTTCTGAAAAAAAAACGGGGGCTTATCCACAAGATCAAGCAACCAATAATAAAAAAAGGATAGGTACAGAGACTCAATGGGAGATGTTCTAACAAATGGAGTTTACGGTATTTTACTGGTAGAATCAATAAAAATCCTTCCATCATCGAAACTTCAGAAATCGATCAATAGGTATCGCATGTATAAAAAGAATGATGAATGATGACTTGAATATTTATTTTGATTAAAAATAAAAAAAAAAGAGAAGAGAGAAGAGAATAGTGAATTGATTCTACTAAGTCAATAATCCATAGTCTGAAATTGATTGATTCTTCAGACGAGAATAAAGATAGAGTCCCATTCTACATAGAATATCGATAAAAATGAAATTTATAGTAAGAGGAAAATCCGTTGACTTTAGAAATCGTGAGGGTTCAAGTCCCTCTATCCCCACAAAAAGCCCATTGAATTTGATTTGCTAACTAACGAGTTATTATTTTTTTCGTTAGAGATTCATCCAAAATTCGTTATTTAGTTCTAATTCTCTTTCGAAAAGAGATTAAAGCAATAATGTTTTTTGAAAACAAGTTTTGTAAAATGGATTTTTACTTGAGATTACTCAGTTTTTTTTTTTATTTTTCATCTAAAAACCAGGGATGAAATAATACTTTTTCATACTTTTCATTGACATAGACAAAAACCTATCTACTATACTAGTAAAACTTGTAAAATATGAATATGAAAAAGTATGCATCAGAAAAAGTCGGGATAGCTCAGTTGGTAGAGCAGAGGACTGAAAATCCTCGTGTCACCAGTTCAAATCTGGTTCCTGGCACATGATGTATTTGTATTAGTATCATAGACTACTCGTGTAGAAAATGGATTGTTAAGTTTTATCTTCCATGATCTATTCTGAACTCTTTTTAAGTTATTATAAACAATTCATTCCATTTCTAATCTGTGATGGATATGTTTTGATGATACATTGCCTACTTAACTCAGTGGTTAGAGTACTGCTTTCATACGGCGGGAGTCATTGGTTCAAATCCAATAGTAGGTATAACTTCTTTTTTCTATATAGAAAATACTATACTTTGACTCTGGTATAGAAATAAGAAGTTATACCTACTTTTCTTCTTATCTTTATATTTTTGAATGAAATTTTTTTGTTATATCATTTAGATTATATTATTTAGAATAGAATCTGCCACATATATTTTTTATTCTTTATTATGATTTTGTATTCAATCAGAAAAAAAAGATAGGGGGTGTATAAACAAACCTTAATTGATTATTCGTACGAATTAACTAGTTTAGTTACGATAAATTAAATTATAGCCTCGACTCGTGTCCTCAATCGTCTTAGAGATAGATTTGCCTCGATAATTTGTCTCTTTCCTTCGGCTTTCTTCAATTTTTCTTCCGCTATTTCGAGAGTTTGCCGAGCTTCTTGTGGATCAATATCACTACTCTTCTCTGCATCATTTACTAAAATAGTAATATCATTATTTCCTATTCTAGCAAAACCACCCATAAGAGCCATCTTTAACCATTGATCATTAAGTCGTATTCTCAAAATGCCTATATCTACAGCTGTGGCAATAGGGGCATGATTTGGTAATACGCCAATTTGCCCACTATTGGTAGATAAAATTATTTCTTTAACTTCTGAATCCCAAACTCTTCGATTAGGAGTCAGTACACAAAGATGTAAGGTAATCATTGATTCAATTTTCTCTCCCTTTCGTTTTATTTGATAACCTTCGTGACAGCTTCATCTATGTTACCTACCAAATAAAAGGCCTGTTCAGGAAGACTATCTAATTCTCCGGAAAGGATCAATTGAAACCCTCTAATTGTTTCTGTTAAACCAACATATTTTCCTGGGGAACCAGTAAAGACTTCTGCTACAAAAAAGGGTTGTGATAAGAAACGTTCAATTTTTCGCGCTCTAGCTACGGTTAAACGGTCTTCTTCGGATAATTCGTCCAACCCAAGAATAGCTATAATGTCCTGAAGTTCTTTGTAACGTTGTAAAGTTTGCTTCACTCTTTGCGAAGTTTCATAATGTTCTTCACCAACAATCCTAGGTTGTAGCATAGTTGACGTTGAATCTAAAGGATCAACTGCTGGATAGATACCTTTTGCAGCCAATCCTCTGGATAATACGGTAGTTGCATCTAAATGTGCAAATGTCGTGGCAGGAGCAGGGTCGGTCAAATCGTCTGCAGGTACATAAACGGCTTGAATAGACGTTATGGACCCTTCTTTAGTAGAAGTAATTCTTTCTTGTAAAGAACCCATTTCGGTGCTAAGAGTGGGTTGATAACCCACAGCAGAAGGCATTCTACCCAATAAGGCGGATACCTCGGATCCTGCTTGGACAAACCGGAATATATTGTCAATAAATAGAAGTACGTCTTGTTCATTAATATCGCGGAAATACTCCGCCATAGTTAGGGCAGTCAAACCAACTCTCATACGAGCTCCTGGCGGTTCGTTCATCTGACCGTAGACTAGAGCCACCTTTGATTCTGCAATATTTTTTTCATTAATGACTCCAGATTCTTTCATTTCCATGTAAAGATCATTTCCTTCACGAGTACGTTCACCCACTCCGCCAAATACAGATACACCCCCATGAGCTTTGGCAATATTGTTGATCAATTCCATAATGAGTACTGTTTTACCCACTCCTGCTCCCCCAAATAGGCCGATTTTTCCGCCACGACGATAAGGAGCTAAAAGATCTACAACTTTAATTCCTGTTTCAAAAATAGATAATTTAGTATCTAACTGTATAAAGGCAGGCGCAGATCTATGAATAGGAGATGTCGTTCGAGTATCCACAGGTCCTAAATTATCAACAGGCTCCCCCAGCACGTTGAAAATTCGCCCGAGAGTTGCTTTACCAACTGGAACACGTAGAGGATCTCCTGTATCAATAACTTCCATTCCTCTCATTAAACCATCTGTAGCACTCATAGCGACAGCTCTCACTCGATTATATCCTAATAATTGCTGTACTTCACAAGTAACGTTAATTGGTTGACTCACAGTATCTCGACCTTTTACTATCAGAGCGTTGTAAATATTCGGCATCTTGCCCGGGTTAAAAGCTACATCCAGTACTGGACCAATTATTTGATCAATGCCCCCCAAGTTTTTTTTTTCAAGCGTGGAAACACCAAGACCCGTAGTATTGATTCTCATAATAAATAAAGTAAAGAAAAAATATATTTCAAATTTTTTGCGAAAATTTTCGAATGCACAAAGGAAAGTCCGATTGAAAGTGGATCAGTTAATTCGAAATAGGAGTTAACACTCGATCTCGTTGGTAGTATCATCTTCTAACCAAATCCAATAAATTCTATTGTTTACTTAATTAAATTTTTTTAGTGCATTTGAAAGTGAAATCAACCCATTTTTCAAATTACATTAAGAATCAAAATGGTGAGAAAGTCACTTATTTGTCTATGATCGACAATACTTCTCATTCTATTATTCTATGGAATAGAAATCTATGGAATATAAATTTAATTCATAGATATAAAGATTTATTATTATGAAAAAATAGATAAAGATCAAGTTTATGTATTAGACATTTTAATTCAAAAAATGGATTCCTGATGAAAAAAGGATTTTTGGGTTGCGCCATACATATTACAGAGCATACAATAAGAATGTATTTGGTGAATAAAATACCGTGGGTCTAATAACGAATCATTATGTAATAGAAGTTGTTAAAATTGTTGTGAAATATTCCTACGAAAGGTTTCATTATTTCATGTCGAGTAGACCTTTTGGTGTGAAAATTTTTAATTCATGAGTTGTAGGGAGGAAGGAGTTATGTCACCACAAACAGAGACTAAAGCAAGTGTTGGATTCAAAGCGGGTGTTAAAGATTACAAATTGACTTATTATACTCCTGATTATGAAACCAAAGATACAGATATCTTGGCAGCATTCCGAGTAACTCCTCAGCCAGGAGTTCCGCCTGAGGAAGCAGGGGCTGCCGTAGCTGCGGAATCTTCTAC